AAAATTTCAGGATAGCAAACATTCTCTAGAATTTCTCTTATATTCGAACCCATAGCTGATGATAGAACTAGAATAGATATTTTCTGTTTCCTACTCACACGAGCCCATATCCTTGCTTTTCTATCAATCTCTAATTCTGATCTTCCTCCCCAATCCGATATTATGGTGCCGGTATAGACCGAAATTCCGTTATGGTCCAATTCTGACCGATAATAAATTCCGGGGCTTTGCAGTATTTGATTTATCACAATTCTGTATATTCCGTTTACTATAAAAGTTCCCAGAGAATTCATTACAGGAATGTTTCCAATAAAAATTGTTTGTTCTTGCATATCCCTACTCGTTTTCCAAATTAACCCCGCGGAGACATATAATTCAGAAGAGTATGTAAGTGATTCATACACAGCATCTCTTTCTTTTAGAAACGGTTCCACCAATTGATATGTTTCCACAAATAATTGAAATTCAATTTCTTGATCCGTATCTTCAATCTTGGGAAACTTATAAAGTTCTTCCGTCAAGCCCTGATCAATGAACCTACAAAACCCTTCAAATTGTATCTGATTAAGCCCAGGTATTGTCGACATTCCCTCACTCCCATCCCGGAGCATTTGAAATGAATTTCCCATTTATAGAAAAATCCCACTATTAGCGCATTCTTCATCGAATCATATGGATCGACCCAACGCCGATGGAATTTTTATTCTGTTTACTGAATCACATAAAATTTTACCCAATCTGGAAAGTATGAAATATGTATGACTGGAGAGAATTTTCTACTCAAGTAAAATTTTTGATGTAAGATGAAGAGATGAAAGGAATTGATAAAACATTCTTAGAACCAAAACAATACTGCTTAGGTTTACTATATCAGACCAAAAGTGATTCAACTCAATTACTACTATTATAACGATATTACATATTCCAACCCGATTAGATACCGGAAAAGAAAAGACTTCGGGATTTTTCTGTTCACCGAAATAAAGATAGAATAATCAGAAATAGTACAACGTTGATTTTTTTTATTACTTAAACCCTCTTTTGGGTTTCATTGTAAAAAAAAGATGTGCTGCGAAAATAAAGAGAAACTTTTGCCTATACTATTAACTAGAATTCGTAAAATACACTTGGCAAGCGAGTTATATTTAGTTGTATTTAGTAACTATGTGTAACTATCTTCTATATATACCTAAATATCCGTCTACCCCCTTTTGCAGTTCTATTCGGGGCAGCGCGAGCGGTGTTCTATCCAAATCTTGACTTTTTTTCGTTAACTGATTCAATTTTTAATTGCATATTGACTGGTTCCGGGGTTTACTTTACAAACTTTACCTATTTTACATATATATATTATATTGAAGATTGAAGATAATAGAATAGAGCAGATAATAGAAATTTAGACAAATGGGGAAAAGAATCAATATCAATAATAATTAGAAGAATTAGTTAAGTTATTATTTCGACTTTATTTTATCATTAGAGAAACAGAATTTGAGATCTAAATCTAAGAATCATTTATGAATACGCAGTCAAGTCCCACGTCAATAGTTAATGGTTCCAATTTTTCATGAATTTTCCTTTTCAATATAAAGGATAGGGAAAGTTTTTAGGCATTGCATAATTGCTAAGACTATACAATGAATCGAAGAGGTGGCGCTAATAAAAATGGGAATGATCCCTTTTGGTTAAGGCAAACAAGATGCAAGTAAAAAAAAAAAGAAGTTCAGTAATCCACCCCCAACCAAAAAGGAGGTAATATTATCATCTATTCTTTGGCGACATGGCCGAGCGGTAAGGCGGAGGACTGCAAATCCTTTTTTCCCCAGTTCAAATCTGGGTGTCGCCTGATCAACAAAAGACCGAAAATCCCTTCTCTTTTTATATAACTCCCCGAAATATTCCCCAGCGGAGGGGGAGGGGGCTGTTGGTACGCGTTTGCATATAGGGGTTTCGCGAAAGAAAAGATATGTATATGTAACTTATCTATACTTAGATATAAGTGTATAAGTGGCAAAAAACTTCTGTTCAGTAACCCCTGTATAATTATAATCAATTGTCTCGCCTTTTTTTTTCACAGAGACGAAATATAGATCAAAGGTAAAAGAAAAAAGAGGTATGGAGGTATGTGTGTGATAGATATAGATAATGATCCACTTTGGTTATAGAATATTACTATTCTATATTCTATAATATTCTATTAATTAATAAATTAATATAATTTTGATTCCTACCTGCTTGCTATATTAGTAAGACTCCCTCGGTCAACGTGGGTTGTTGCATATTTTGCTTGTGCTTCATTTTTCCCGATTATACTAGAAATCATAATGATCAGAAATTTTTGATATAAATTGATTATAAGTGCCTTTAGTGGATTGGTTCATTAAATAAAGAGTTTGGGGTCAGAATCCCCCTTTGACTATACACCCAGGATTTCACTATTATTAGTAAACAAGACACGAATGGAATGGAAAAATTCCTTCATATTCATATAGATCGGGGACAAAATTCACATGGATATAGTAAGTCTCGCTTGGGCTGCTTTAATGGTAGTCTTTACATTTTCTCTTTCACTCGTAGTATGGGGAAGAAGTGGACTCTAGAATAACTATTAATTTAATTGCGGTAAGCAATCAATCTTTCTCAATTGTTTTATAGAAAGGGGTTTGTTTGAACATTAATTAGAATAATGTCAATGAAACAGATATTTAAATGCTTCCCATATTTTTATTTCGGAAGGGGATATGGGTGGGGTCGTAAGAAACTCTTGTTTTCCTAAATTCTCTATTTCGCCGCAGGGCTTTTCTAAGACTTATCTAGTAACAATGAGTAACAACTGGCCACTTCTTTTTATTTTGCATTTCGATAGATTCTAGGATTTCGCTTTTAAAATAATAAGCAATCTCGGAATTCAAGTCGTAAAAGTAACTTTTTTATTCGTTCGGATTGATCTACTGTTGTATCTTTATACAGTACAACTTTCTACACTACAAAAGTTAACCGAATAGATAATATGGTAGAACGATTGACATCTTTCTACCATATTATCCAATTTCATAAAATACTGTTGATTCTAACCTGCATATTGAATTGAAGATTTAAGAAAATAAATTGGAATCCTTTGTTTCTTAAATCATTCTCATTGACAAAGATTTAAGAAGTCAAGTTTCATTCAGATTAATCGTTTTGACTGACCGTTTTTACGTATATGATAAGTAAAAAAGCAGTCGGAACTAGAATGAAGAGTGCAGTAGCAATAAACGCGAGAATATTTACTTCCATAATCTTATTTGTTTTTCCTTCGCAATAACTCGGGATTTAATCCCATAGAGATAAAAAAAATTCGCCTGTAAATTCAACGGGATGAATTACATCTAAATGATATTGAATCGCATCAATATTCTGAATAACAATAGTTGGACTATCAAATTACTTCGTCGTCGCGAATTAAATAGTATAACATAGGAGGATCCTTTCTCCATACTCAATAGAAAATAGAATTCGTAATCGAATCAAGAAATCTTTTTTTATTCTTTTATATTCGTAACCTAATATCTTCCTTAGAGAATTCTCGGATAAAGTATCATCTAACAATTTTCCACTTACATTGCATTGACCCCATACAAAATAACAACAAAAAAGTAAAAAAAAGGGGGGGTAACTCAAATTTCATTTTCTAGTGTACAAGAAATGAATTCTAGTTGTGCATGTGCTCCCGAGAAACATATGATACTCTATTCCATTAGATAGAGGCAATAAATTTGAAAACTAGACTCAGTACGCTATCCCGTGGAATCCTGAATATTATGTTTCCAGCAATGAGACTACTGCAATTCTATCTCTCTCCCCACCAATCGGTACTAGTTGAAGTAATGACAATTGATATTTTTGTTTGTCTTTGGTGAGAAATAACTAAAAAAGAGAAAAATACCTATTGAGAAGGTTGAGTGTGAATGGCTGAAATGCTATTCATTTTGGTGTACCTCTTTTGCCATAAAAAAAATGTAGAGATGACTTGATGTGTTTATTTGATCCATCGGGACTGACGGGGCTCGAACCCGCAGCTTCCGCCTTGACAGGGCGGTGCTCTGACCAATTGAACTACAATCCCAGGGAAGTAAGGTTAAGGTATACCGGATACCGGATCCATATTTTGATTGTTGAATTCAAACCTCCCTTTTCGTGTTATAACCGAGACACGAGTGATATAGTAATATCAACATGACTATGCACTTTCTTTTTAGTGAGAGCGACACAAATTCCATTACTAATGATCCTTTCATTAGTTCAAAATTGGCTATTGGCTGATAATCACTCTTTCAACCAAATTTCACTAAAAAAAAGCGTTTCCTTATACTTATTTATAATTTATATTTAAAGATACGGATATGAATCTAGATCATTATCATTTTATTATCTATATCTATAAAAAAGGAATTCTTTTATTCCCGCGTGCTGTGCGCTCGGGAAGACAAAAATTTAAATCTGACGGTCCAGGAGCGCGTTATTGGGCCGAGCTGGATTTGAACCAGCGTAGACATAGTGCCAACGAATTTACAGTCCGTCCCCATTAACCGCTCGGGCATCGACCCAGGAAAAATCAATTCCATTTTCAATTTTAGGCTGATTGATAATGCACGATAAACTTCCTTTTGTAGTACCCTACCCCCAGGGGAAGTCGAATCCCCGCTGCCTCCTTGAAAGAGAGATGTCCTGAACCACTAGACGATGGGGGCTGACCGCCATCATACTATGAGCATAGTACCAATAGTTTTTCGAAATTGTCAATAGAGTTAGTCAATAGAGTTAATAGAATATTAAGAATATGATTCGACCTAAGGAATCCTTCCGCCATTCCCGATATATAAAGTCATTATCATTATACATACTAGAATACATACTAGAAGCTCTATCTAATTGAATATTATCATTATACATACTAGAATACATACTAGAAGCTCTATCTAATTGAATTTTAATAATAAATAATATAAAATAAATCG